AAGTCAGCGTTGTCAATTTATCCAGAACTTCTCTCTTTTCCTCGGTGAAACAAGAATCCGTTTTGCTCAAATCAAAGCACTTAGTTTAGCCTTTGTTTCCTCTGTGCCCTGTCTTCTTTAAAGATTCATCCAATGGAATCCCGACTCCCTTTCTTTTTGATTTCCATTCCATTTATAATTAGAACCTAATTAAGATAGGATGACTAATGTATGCAGCCTAATGAGGAGTAATACTATAAAAATAAAGAACTCTATTTCAGAACTATGAGACAGAATATTCTGTTTTCTTATTTACTCTTTCTTTATTTTTGGATTTTATTTCAATTTTTCTATTTTATAGAAAGTAGATCGATTTAGATAATGTATATATAAGCAAAGTAATATACTTCAAACAAAGTAGGAATTCGCAAGATGGAGAAAATCATTGCAGTTATTATAGGGAAGTCTAGGGACTTAGAGCATATCCTATTTGAAGGAGGATGGAATTCAAATCAGGTAAGGGATCCTTCCTTCTATTGATTTGATAGAAATTCGTTTTTCTTTTCCTGTCTCTAAGATTTTCGATGAATGAGCCTGTGGTAATGCTTTTATCTCTATTCTATGGCGCAAGCGACCGTCCAGTCTATAAACAAGTACTAATGAGGAAATGAAAACTATACTAAAGGAAACATAGGATCTCTATCCTAAAATCTAAAAAAAGGACATATTAGGGCTATACGGATTCGAACCGTAGACCTTCTCGGTAAAACAGATCAAACGGATTATTATCGAAATGATTCGAACTGTTTCAAAGACCCAACATGCATTTTTTTGCATTGGGCTCTTTCATCAACTGATGTAAAGATCAGTTAGTCCACCATAGTTTTTCTTTACGGAAAGATAATGAGATGGCTCCCTGTGCTCTGATTGATTATTTGTATTATGATCTATCTAGGAGCAATACCAAAGTGTTTCAAAGGAGGATTACCTTGACTTAGGTCTGCCTCCGGCCTAAATTAAATCAACCTAAGTGAAATGGAGTCTCTATCGTTCCGCTGCAAGAGTTGACTATGAGACTTCATACACCTTAAAGTTCATAGAACGAAAAGAAGTTTTTTGGAGGCCCTTATCCTCATTACGCCTAGCATTTAGTGGGCTGGATATTTACCTTATCAACTAGCAAATCAATAAGGGTTCTATTTGATTAGGCACCTGAATTGGCACCTGAATCGGACTGAACCGACTGTTTGTCAGGCTACTGTTCTCCTATTCTCTCGAATCCATGAAGTAAGACATTGATTTTGCAATAAGATCAATTATGTTCATTGCATAATAAGCTCCCTTGAAAAGCATTGGCGCACGTGTAAGCGAGTTGCTCTACCGAACTGAGCTATAGCCCTTGTCAGAGATATCTTAACATATAGATAATTTCTTGTCAAGATGAATATTCTCTAATGCCAGAGGATATCCCTTTGATCTGTTTACTATATAACATACCAATAACGGAGCAGTATTGCTTATAAAAAGGATTCGATCTATAATCGATCGAAGTAATGGGTCTTCCTTTGTGGTGATAAATTGCCTACTTAACTCAGTGGTTAGAGTATTGCTTTCATACGGCGGGAGTCATTGGTTCAAATCCAATAGTAGGTAGGTAGGTAGAAAAATTACTAGATAGCATTGGACTTACTTCGCTTCGCTATCTAATAACTTTTTCTACCCCTCTTCCCTTTTTCTTTGTATCAACTAAACCATTGGATTGTATTCAATTGGATGGGGGAATCCAATTGATAGCCTCGACTCGTATCCTAGCTCGTCTGAGAGCTAGCTTCGCTTCAACCAACTCTTTCGTACCCTCAGCTCTACTCAAGTTAGCTTCGGCTATTTCAAGTGCCTGTTGAGCTTCTTCCGGATCAATCTCACTACCCAGTTCCGCATCATTTCCTAAAATGATGATCTCATTATTAACTATTCTCGCAAAACCGCTCCACAGAACCGCCGTTAACCATTGGTCGTTGAGGAGGCGTATTCTCAAAGGACCCATATCTACAGCTGTGTTAATGGGGGCGTGGTTTGGTAATACGCCAATTTGGCCACTATTAGTAGATAAAATGATTTCTTTCACTTCACAATCCCAAATAATTCGCTTAGGAGTTAGTACATAAAGATTTAATTTCATTTCTTCAATTTGTTCTCCTCTTCTAAGTTTATAGCTTTCGTGCTAGCTTCATCGATGTTACCCACCAAATAAAAAGCTTGTTCGGGTAGGCCGTCTAATTCTCCGGAAAGGATTAGTTGAAATCCCCTAATTGTTTCTGCAAGACCAACATACTTTCCTGCAGAACCGGTAAAAACTTCTGCCACAAAGAACGGTTGTGATAAGAAACGTTCAATTTTTCGTGCTCTTGCTACAGTTAAACGATCCTCCTCTGATAATTCATCCAACCCAAGAATTGCGATAATGTCCTGAAGTTCTTTGTAACGTTGTAAAGTTTCCTTAACTCTTTGCGCAGTTTCATAATGTTCGTTGCCAACGATCCGAGGCTGTAACATAGTTGAGGTTGAATCTAAAGGATCTACTGCTGGATAAATACCCTTGGAAGCTAATCCTCTGGAAAGTACGGTAGTAGCATCCAAATGTGCAAATGTTGTGGCAGGAGCAGGGTCGGTCAAATCGTCCGCAGGTACATAAACTGCTTGGATCGAAGTTATGGATCCCTTTTTTGTAGAAGCAATTCTTTCTTGCAAAGAACCCATTTCTGTACTAAGAGTAGGTTGATAACCCACTGCGGAGGGCATTCTCCCTAATAAGGCGGATACCTCCGATCCTGCTTGAACAAAACGAAAGATATTATCGATGAATAGAAGCACGTCTTGCTTATTAACATCTCGGAAATATTCTGCCATAGTTAGGGCAGTTAAACCAACTCTCATACGAGCTCCCGGCGGTTCATTCATTTGACCATAGACTAGAGCTACCTTTGATTCCTCCAAATTTTTTTCATTAATTACTCCGGATTCCTTCATTTCCATATAAAGATCATTTCCTTCACGAGTCCGTTCCCCTACTCCGCCAAATACGGATACGCCTCCATGAGCTTTAGCAATGTTGTTGATTAATTCCATGATGAGTACTGTTTTACCTACTCCAGCCCCCCCAAATAGTCCTATTTTTCCTCCACGTCGATAAGGAGCTAAAAGATCGACCACCTTAATACCTGTTTCAAAGATGGATAATTTCGTATCTAGCTCGATAAAGGCAGGCGCAGATCTATGAATAGGGAATGTTGCATTAATATCTACAGGACCCAAATTGTCAATAGGTTCCCCAAGAACGTTGAAAATTCGTCCGAGAGTAGCTCCACCGACTGGAACACTGAGAGGAGCTCCCGTGTCAATCACTTCCAATCCTCTCATCAACCCGTCTGTAGCACTCATAGCTACAGCTCTAACTCGATTATTTCCTAATAATTGTTGTACCTCACAAGTCACATTAATTTGCTTACCGGCAGTGTCTCTACTCTTGACTACCAAAGCGTTATAAATATAAGGTAACTTGCCCGGGGGAAAAGTGATATCCAGCACGGGTCCAATAATTTGATCGATACGCCCTATGCTTTTTTCTTCAATTGTGGAAACCCCGGGACGAGAAGTAGTAGGATTGGTTCTCATAATTATCACATAATTTTCAAAAAAAAAAAGGAATTTGTCGAATTTTTTCTTGTTGAATAATGCCAAATCAAATCCAAAAAAATAGCCAAAAATCCAAAAGTCAAAAGGAAATGAATTAGTTAATTCAATAAGAGAGAAAGGGGGACGAGGACTTGATTTCGTTGCCCAAGCGAATCCCATTCAATCGTTTACTCATGGAATGAGTCCGTTGGAAAGTTCAATCAATCTTTTTTTTCATATACATTTCGCCTTTTGTGGAGGATCTGTCCCTACTCTACTTTCCTATCTAGGACTTCGATATACAAAATATATACTACTGTGAAGCATAGATTGCTGTCAACAGAGAATTTTCTTAGTATTTAGGTATTTACATTCAAAATAAGAAAGGGGCCTATTAAGAACTTGTAAAATAAGGATTAGGGATTGATTTGGGTTGCGCTATATCTATCAAAGAGTATACAATAATGATGGATTTGGTGAATCAAATCCATGGTTTAATAACGAACCATGTTAACTTACCATAACAACAACTCAATTCCTATCGAATTCCTATAGTAGAATTCCTATAGGATAGAACATACACAGGGTGTACGCATTATATATGAATGAAACATATTCATTAACTTAAGCATGCCCTCCATTTTCTTTAATGAGTTGATATTAATTGAATACCCTTTTTGTTTTAAAAGATTTTTGCAAAGGTTTCATTTACGCCTAATCCATATCGAGTAGACCCTGTCGTTGTGAGAATTCTTAATTCATGAGTTGTAGGGAGGGACTTATGTCACCACAAACAGAAACTAAAGCAAGTGTTGGATTTAAAGCTGGTGTTAAGGATTATAAATTGACTTATTACACCCCGGAGTATGAAACCAAGGATACTGATATCTTGGCAGCATTCCGAGTAACTCCTCAGCCCGGGGTTCCGCCCGAAGAAGCAGGGGCTGCAGTAGCTGCCGAATCTTCTACTGGTACATGGACAACTGTTTGGACTGATGGACTTACCAGTCTTGATCGTTACAAAGGGCGATGCTATCACATCGAGCCCGTTGTTGGGGAGGAAAATCAATTTATCGCTTATGTAGCTTATCCATTAGACCTATTTGAAGAGGGTTCTGTTACTAACATGTTTACTTCCATTGTGGGTAACGTATTTGGTTTCAAAGCCCTACGCGCTCTACGTCTGGAGGATCTGCGAATTCCCCCTACTTATTCAAAAACTTTCCAAGGTCCGCCTCATGGTATCCAAGTTGAAAGGGATAAGTTGAACAAGTACGGCCGTCCTTTTTTGGGATGTACTATTAAACCAAAATTGGGATTATCCGCAAAAAATTACGGTAGAGCGTGTTATGAGTGTCTACGCGGTGGACTTGATTTTACCAAAGATGATGAAAACGTAAACTCACAACCATTTATGCGCTGGAGGGACCGTTTTGTCTTTTGTGCCGAAGCAATTTATAAATCACAGGCCGAAACCGGTGAAATCAAGGGGCATTACTTGAATGCGACTGCAGGTACATGCGAAGAAATGATGAAGAGAGCTATATTTGCGAGGGAATTAGGGGTTCCTATTGTAATGCATGACTACTTAACTGGGGGATTCACCGCAAATACTACTTTGGCTCATTATTGCCGCGACAATGGCCTACTTCTTCACATTCACCGGGCAATGCATGCAGTTATTGATAGACAGAAAAATCATGGTATGCATTTTCGTGTATTAGCTAAAGCATTGCGTATGTCTGGGGGAGATCATGTCCACGCCGGTACAGTAGTAGGTAAGTTAGAAGGGGAACGCGAAATGACTTTAGGTTTTGTTGATTTATTGCGCGATGATTTTATTGAAAAAGATCGTGCTCGCGGTATCTTTTTCACTCAGGACTGGGTATCTATGCCAGGTGTTATACCGGTGGCTTCAGGGGGTATTCATGTTTGGCATATGCCAGCTCTGACCGAAATCTTTGGAGATGATTCCGTATTACAATTTGGTGGAGGAACTTTAGGACATCCTTGGGGAAATGCACCTGGTGCAGTAGCTAATCGGGTGGCTTTAGAAGCTTGTGTACAAGCTCGTAACGAAGGGCGCGATCTTGCTCGTGAAGGTAATGAAATTATCCGAGCAGCTTGCAAATGGAGTCCTGAACTAGCCGCAGCTTGTGAAATATGGAAGGCGATCAAATTTGAGTTCGAGCCGGTAGATACTATAGATAAGTAGATAAAACTAGATATAAAGAAGGTCTAAATAAAAAAGAAGCGAAATAGAAAGAGAAAAAAGCAGTTACGAAATGCAGTAATTCTTCTTTATTCTTCTAATTGATTGCAATTAAACTCGGCTCAATCTTTTTTTTAAGATTGAGCCGAATAAAAATAGATCTTGATACGATCATGAGACTTGACAAATCGAGATTCCTCTATTCTATATATTTAGAATATATAAAGGTATAATACAATAAATAAATACAAATATAGTATTATCATATGATAATGGAATCAAATACGCAGTATTTACAGAAAAAGTCTTTATTTATTGGGAAAGAATCAATGAAAAAAGATTAGGAATCGCAATGCTACTATACGCGTCCGGAGGAGTATTCGGAATAATATTCTTCTATAATCCATTCTTGTGTCTTGCGCGGGGTCTTACTAACAGGACTTCGCTGCACGGGACGGGTTTTCGTCGAAAAGCTAACTCCACCCGGCATTTTCATACCCTTTGGGTGGTATATCGCCTTAAAAAGTCTAAGGGGGTAGTATGAGATCTGTAGTAGGTAAGAGAATTTGCCCTTTGATTTTGATTGAGTATGCTATTTTTCCGCCTTTACCGCGCATTATTGTATGAGCTTCTAGAGGATAGAGGAGCACGTATGCAGGAAGGAAATTACAGCTTAATAAAAAAGTCTAAAAAAGCTTCAACTTTACGGCACTATCAATCAACTAAAAAGCCCTATGTATGAATCCTTACAACCGGTGGGATAGGATAAGAGCGAGTTTCGGTATACTGGGGTTGGGGGATATCCTTATTTCAAAACCTGACGCGCATCTTGCGTTTGTGGGGGTCCGAGAGTGGTTGAAGAAGTATTGCATGTGGAAGTAGGTAGACGAAACTGATTTAGGATTCGAAATGGGCGCATTCGACTAAAAGTCGTACTGAGACCTTTTTTAAAGGGTATTCTGAAAGAGGTATTTCATTTTCACAATCGCTTTCTTTTGAATCCAATTTCAAGTTCGATTAGAAGGATAGAAAGGCCATGAGGACGGGAAAAGAAAAATCAAATCTTTTTAATCTCCTTTTTTGCAATTTTCTTATTATCCATTCCATTCATTTTTTTTTATAGAATACTAAAGTATTCTATAGTATTCTATAAAAAATCTTTATTTTGCAAACTAAAAAATACAATAGTCAATATTCCTTATAATAGATATACTTAATTATATTATAAGAATCCTAAGATATTTTTCGAATAGATAGAAATAGTAAATTTGAATTGAGACACCTATTCTATGACGGATTTTAACTTACCTTCTATTTTCGTGCCTTTAGTAGGCTTAGTATTTCCGGCAATTGCAATGGCTTCTTTATTTCTTTATGTGCAGAAAAATAAGATTGTCTAGAACCGATGGGGCCGAATTTTCTCAATGTATTTCCACGCAGGATCATAATACAGATATTTTTTAGTGTAAGTAATATAATATGGTAGGGTATGTGGCTCTTTCTACACACAAATGAAAAACGGCTATGGATGCGGATATAGGCTACGAGCATAAATGCATGCATATGCGGAGCCGGGTATAGCAAGTTTTATTTTAAGTAGATCAACAGATATTTTTTGAATAGAAAGTCAATGTATCTAACCAATTATTTCACAGGAGTACTAGTTACTGAAGGCGATTTCAGAATCAAAAAAAGTAAAGTCAAAATCATTTAGCTTATTCTCTCAATTTCAATCGACCGCTGCTGGATTTAGTATATCTAATATGAATTGGCGATCAGAACACATATGGATAGAACTTCTAAAAGGTTCTCGAAAAAGAGGTAATTTTTTCTGGGCCTGTATTCTTTTTCTAGGTTCACTAGGATTTTTATTGGTTGGGGCTTCCAGTTATCTTGGTAAGAATATGATATCTGTACTTCCATCTCAACAAATTCTTTTTTTTCCACAGGGGGTCGTGATGTCTTTCTACGGAATCGCGGGCCTATTCATTAGCTCCTACTTGTGGTGCACTATTTTGTGGAATGTAGGCAGTGGTTATGACCGATTCGATAGAAAAGAGGGAATAGTGTGCATTTTTCGTTGGGGATTCCCTGGAATAAAACGTCGCGTCTTCCTTCGATTCCTTATGCGGGATATCCAATCAATTAGAATTCAGGTTAAAGAGGGTCTTTATCCTCGTCGTATCCTTTATATGGAAATCCGGGGCCAGGGGGTCATTCCCTTGACTCGTACTGATGAGAAGTTTTTTACTCCACGAGAAATTGAACAAAAAGCTGCCGAATTGGCCTATTTCTTGCGCGTACCAATTGAAGTATTTTGAATACCGATTTAATTTTTTTGAAATGAATTGAATGAATTGGATTCGTTATTGTAAGGAGATTTTTGAGTATTTATCTAAAGAAAGGAACAAACGAGGATAAGAGAAAATTGCTTCTAATTTGTTTTGTCCAAGTGAGATATATGGCATAATATTCTTCCATTTTCATCTGAAAGGGCTTTTTTTTTTATTCTATTTCTCTATTCCACTCCATCTAGATCTAAGAAAGAACCCAATGCAATGAAATTCCACTAGTATACAAAAAAGAGGAATAGATACAAGGTCTCAAACCTTGTTATAGAATTTTTGCTTCAAATAAAAAGAAATATCATATAGAGTCAGCGAATGAAATAGAGTCAGCGAATGAAGCAGATTCATTAACAACTCAATTTACAGATCAAAAATGAAAAAAAAGAAAGCATTGCCTTCTTTCCTATATCTTGTATTTATCGTACTTTTGCCCTGGGGAGTCTCTTTCTCTTTTAACAAATGTCTGGAACTTTGGATTAAGAATTGGTGGAATACCAGGCAATCTGAAACTCTCTTAACTGATATTCAAGAGAAAAAGGTTCTAGAAAGATTCATAGAATTAGAAGAACTTTTTCTCTTGGACGAAATGATAAAAGAGAAACCGAAGACACATGTACAAAAACCTCCTATAGGAATACACCAGGAAATAATACAATTGGTCAAAATAGATAATGAGGATCATCTCCATATCATTTTGCATTTCTCGACAAATATAATCTGTTTGGCTATTCTAAGTGGTTCTTTTTTTCTGGGTAAAGAGGAACTTGTCATTTTGAATTCTTGGGTTCAGGAATTCTTCTATAACTTAAATGACTCAATAAAAGCTTTTTTGATTCTTTTAGTTACTGATTTTTTTGTTGGATTTCACTCCACCCGCGGTTGGGAACTACTAATTCGTTGGGTCTACAACGATCTTGGATGGGCTCCTAATGAGCTAATTTTCACTATTTTTGTTTGTAGTTTTCCAGTGATTCTAGATACATGTTTTAAATTTTGGATCTTTTTTTCTTTAAACCGTCTATCTCCTTCGCTTGTAGTCATTTATCATTCAATTAGTGAAGCATAAACTCATTCGATTTCCTGATATTAATCAAATTAGCATCTTTCTTCCTTTAGAAAGAAAGCCCTTTTCCATTTTAGCAAAATTCTTTCTATTTCTACCTGCTCAAGGTATTCATCATTCCAGTACAACTGTTGCAGTAGAATGACAACAGACTCGTGTATAGGGAACTAGATTAGCTTAGCTACCTATCTAATTTATTGTAGAAATTCTGGGATCTGCGATTGGATATGGAAAATAGAAATACTTTTTCTTGGGTAAAGGAACAGATGATTCGATCGATTTCTGTATCGATCATGATATACGTAATAACTCGGACATCTATTTCAAATGCATATCCCATTTTTGCGCAGCAGGGTTATGAAAACCCACGAGAAGCAACCGGACGAATTGTATGTGCCAATTGCCATTTAGCTAATAAGCCCGTGGATATTGAAGTTCCCCAAACTGTGCTTCCCGATACTGTATTTGAAGCAGTTCTTCGAATTCCTTATGATATGCAACTGAAACAAGTTCTTGGTAATGGGAAAAAGGGAGGGTTAAATGTGGGTGCTGTTCTTATTTTGCCCGAGGGATTCGAATTAGCGCCGCCCGACCGTATTTCTCCTGAGTTGAAAGAAAAGATAGGAAATCTTTCTTTTCAGAGTTATCGTCCCGATAAAAAAAATATTCTTGTGATAGGCCCTGTTCCCGGTAAGAAATATAGTGAAATCGTCTTTCCCATTCTTT